CCCCGAACAGTACTATAAGAATCGGTACTGAACATCCCTCCTGTAATTGTACACGCTCCCATAGCAATAACATATTTTGGTTCAGGCATTTGCTCATATAATCTTACTAAAGAAGGAGCCATTTTCATTGTTACCGTACCCGCTGTTAAAATTAAGTCTGCCTGTCTAGGACTAGATCTTGGTACCAGTCCATAACGATCAAAGTCGAATCGTGAACCTATTAATGAAGCAAATTCAATGAAGCAACAACTGGTACCATAGAGAAGCGGCCATAAACTGGAGAGTCTTGACCAATTTGAAAGATCATTTGATGTAGTTGAAATAACTGAAGTTTGGGTTGTTCGATCAAGTAAGGGAAACTCGATGGAATTCATAACTGTCTCAATGTTTTTTTTAATTGTCTGAATATTCAAAAACTAAGACCATTCCAATGCTCCTTTGCGCCATGCATAAACTAAACCGACAATTAGGATAAGCACGAAAATTAAAGCTTCTATAAAGACGGATACCCCCAATACATCAAAACTCATTGCCCATGGATAAAGAAAAACCGTTTCAACATCAAAAACAACAAAAACTAGAGCAAACATATAATAACGGATTCGAAATTGTAACCAAGCATCGCCCATTGGTTCTATTCCCGATTCATAAGTCGAAAGTTTCTCTGGCTCTTTGCTAAGAGGGGCTAAAACTCCAGAAATTATAAATGCCAAAATAGGAATAACACTTGATATTATTAGAAATACCCAGAAAATATCATATTCGTAAAGCAGAAACATAAACGTACTCCTATCAATGTGGAAAATATACCGGATTAGTCGATTCGAATTGAAATGAATTGTTGTTTTGAGGATTACTTAAAACAACAATTCATTTTTTTTGACCGAATCACCTCATTTCGTTTGTTTGCTTCGGTACATGTCTCCTTTGACGATTCATCCACTAGAATCCTATTTATATAATATATATTATATTCATAATAAATATATATTATATATTTATATAGATTAAATTTATATAGAGAGGATATATATAGTTAGGAACTTCAATTTAGGAACTTTTATTGATTGAATAAGGAAAGAGAAGACGACTACTTTGTTTTGTGCTTTACTAGATTAAGGTATACCAAGAGAAAAGCCTATTTGACAATGTTTACAATGAAAGTTACCAAAGATCTTCGTTTCTCAAACTCTAGCTTGTCCACAAATCAAATACAGTAAGTCCTTCCTAGATCCATGTGATTTACTAGTGGATTCGATTTGCATTGGGTTATGGTGGAGTTTTTCATTTTTAACCGGTTTCATGTCATTATTTTGACTCCAAAAATTTACTAGAATTGGGTAGGTATCCCAAATTACGAATTCCTTGATTTTGTATGGGAAAATAGGCAATAATTCATCTACAAAGATAAGACATTAATGATGAATCAAGTGGCCAGTTACAAACAATACAAATACAAACAATAATGAGGAAAGGAAAACTATTATATATAATATTTTAATTATTAATATTTTATAATTATAATAATATAAAATATTAATAATTAAAATAATAATATAGGGCTATACGGATTCGAACCGTAGACCTTCTCGGTAAAACAGATCAAACTGATTATTATCAAAATGATTTGAACTGTTTCAAAGACCCAACATGCATTTTTTTGCATTGGGCTCTTTCATTAACTGCTATAAATATAAGTAAGTTAGTCTACCATATTTTTTCTTGACAGAAAGAAAAGAAAAGAAGATGGTTCCATGTGCTCTGATTCATTATTTTGATTCGAATCCAGGAGCACTACCAAAGTGTTTCAAAGAAGGGTTATCCTGACGTAGGTATGCTTCTGACCTAGATCAACTTAAGTTAAATGGAATCTCTATCGTCCAGCTTCTGCTTAAAGAATAAAATATGAAACTTCATACACCTTAAAGTTGTTCATAAGATAGGACGAAAGATAATTTTTTTTGAGGTCCTGATACTCATTATGCCTAGCATTGAATAGACTGGGTATTCACCTTATCAATATCTCAAATCAATGATGGATTTTTTTTAGTGCCTAAATGGGGCACTCGATTCGGACCGAACCTTTTGTCAGGCTACTGTTCTCTTGTTTTGTTCCCTAAAAATAATGGAGTAAGACATCGATTTCTCAATAAGATCAACTTTTTTGATTACATGATGTACTTCTCTGAAAAACATTGGCGCGCGTGTAAACGAGGTGCTCTACCAACTGAGCTATAGCCCTTGTGCTTGTGATACATATCTTATCATGTAGATAATTTCTTGTCAAGATGAATATTCTAGAATGTATTTTGTTGATTTGTTTGATTGGTATTGCTTATCAATAATATTAGATTTATAATCTATCGATGTGATAGGGCCCATTTGTTTTTCTTTGTGATGATAAATGACCTACTTAACTCAGTGGTTAGAGTATTGCTTTCATACGGCGGGAGTCATTGGTTCAAATCCAATAGTAGGTAGAACTTATTAGATACCATTG